TATTATGAAAAGGAAAAGGGGGTAAAGTAACTTGATGTTGATTGTTCTCTAAATAGAACGTTTCTTCTTCTACATGTAGAAAAGGAATAAATAAATTAATCAAATTCCGGGAGGCTTCATGAAGTGCTTCTTTAGGAGTTAAACTTCCATCTGTCCATATTTCTAAAAAAAGAATCTCTTGTTTTTCATTCCCATTCCCATAAGAATGAATACTATGATTCGCATTTTGAACAGGCATGAATACAGCATCTATAGGATAACTTCGGTCTTCAAAGTTATTTGACATTTTTTGACTATATCCGCGATTCCTCTCGATTTTTAATCCAATACACAAATTTATTGGTTCTGTTAAGGTAGCTATATGCTGTGTATTATCAACGATTGCCACAGAGGGCGGTAAAATTATGTCTCGAGCAGTTATATATCCAGGACCTTGGACACAAATAAGCGCGTTGCGCGTTCCATATAGATTACTTTTTAATACAATCTCGTTCAAATTCATTAAAATTTCATGTACTGATTCTTGAATACCTACTATGTTAGAATAGTCATGTGGTATGTTCTCAGATTTTGCACGTGTAATACATGTTCCTTCTATTTCGCCAAGTAAAGCTCTTCGCATCGCAATGCCTATTGTGTCGGCTTGACCTTTCATAAGTGGAGACAGAATAAAGCGTCCATAATAAAGACGCTTACTGTCTCTTCTTGATTCAACACACTTCCACTGTAGTGTCCGAGTAGATACTTTGACTTTCTCTCGAACCATAGTAATTTTATTTGATCAGATCATTGAATCATTTATTTCTCTTGAAACCCTTTCAGCCTTTATTTTAGTTCTATACACGTCGTTTTTTAGGGGGTCTACAACCATTATGTGGCATAGGGGTTACATCTCGTACGAAACTTAAAAGTATACCGCTTCTACGAATAGCTCGTAATGCTGCATCTCTTCCCAGTCCAGGGCCTTTTATCCTTACTTCAGCTCGTTGCATACCTTGATCCACTACTGCTCGAATAGCATTTCCTGCTGCGGTTTGAGCAGCAAAAGGTGTTCCTCTTCTTGTACCCCTGAATCCACAAGTACCCGCGGAGGACCAAGAAATCACCCGACCCCGTACATCTGTAACGGTCACAATGGTATTGTTGAAACTTGCTTGAACATGAATAACTCCCTTTGGTATTCTACGTACATTTTTACGTGAACCACTACGGGTATTTTTACGTGAACCAATTCTTAATATAGGTTTTGCCATATTTTTTCATTTCACAAGAAATATATGGATATATCCATTTCATGCCAAAACGGACCTTTTTTTTTGCTAGCTTCTTGGAAGTGCCCTTTCCTTTAGTAAGATTATCCTTGTCTTTGTTTATGCCTCGGGTTGGAACAAATTACTATAATTCGTCCCCTCCTACGGATTAGCCGACACTTTTCACAAATTTTACGAACGGAAGCCCTTATTTTCATAGTTGTTATTCCTTAATTCTATTAATATACTTATTGTTGGACGAAAAAAAGGTTTCTTGATATTTTTGAATCTTGAATTGTATCTTCGTGAAAGGAATGTTGAATTTCAAAAAACCACTTACTCATGTGAATTCTTGTTATGGAGTCTAGAAAGTGGACGTCCCCCGATTAACTTAATACCTAAGAACTTACTAAAATTTTTAACTTTTTGTCCTATAGGTATACCTATACAAAAAAATGTCGAATCCTTTCAGAAGCATGACCTAAAATTAAAAAAATCTTTAGTATCTAACCAAAATCGAACCATGCCGTTTGGAAGTGATTCATAAAGAAAACTTTCATTAATTCATTTTTTTTATTTAATTTCATTCGGGGTAAAACATTCTAAACTTTTTTAGCAGGGGTAGTATTACACAACCCCTTTTTTTTCACAAATGGTAAGTTCCGGATATCCAATTTTGATATTAGAAGGATTACCATATATAACACAAAATTTCTCCGCCGATTCTTTTTAGTCGAGCTTCTCGATCTGTCATTATACCTTGAGAAGTCGAAAGGATTACAATTCCTATTCCGCCTAAAATTCGTGGAATTCGTTGAGAGTTAGAATAGATTCGTAGACCCGGCCGGCTTATTCTCTTTAAATTTAAAATCGTTTTATAGGATTCTTTCTTATTTCGTCTATGCCTTAGGGTTAAAATCAAAAAATATTGATTGTTTTCGCGATGTTTCCTTACGTTTTCGATAAAACCTTCTCGTAAAAGTATTTTAACAATGCTTTCGGTGATGTTAGTCGATCCTATCCGAACTGTTCCTTTTCTATTCATGTCAGCATTTCGTATAGAGGTTATTATATCAGCAATAGTGTCTTTTCCCATGATAAGTTAAAATTCCTTAATTGTTCTATAATTTTGATATAATCAACATGTTATTTTTCTTTTATTTATATATAAATAGAGACGAATTATATATTAATATATGAATTCAATTATTAATATATAAAATTATTAAGGGTATATGCGTGATACACAATCTATTAATTATAATTAATTGGATTTCAATACCATTTTTTTAATCCTATCCTATACTAACTATCGATATTTAGGTCTTATAATACCTCAGGAGCTAATGAAACTATTTTAGTAAAGTTTAATTGTCTCAATTCCCGTGGGATCGCCCCAAAAACTCGAGTTCCTTTTGGATTTCCTTCTTGATCAATGACAACTGCGGCATTGTCGTCATATCGTATTATCGTCCCATTGTTACGTTTGAGTTCTTTACAAGTACGTACAATTACAGCTCTGATCACTTCTGATCTTTCTAGAGGAGTATTTGGGATTGCTTCCTTGATTACAGCAACAATAACGTCACCAATATGAGCATATCGGCGATTACTAGCTCCTATTATTCGAATACACATCAATTTTCGAGCCCCGCTGTTGTCTGCTACATTCAAATAGGTTTGTGGTTGAATCATATTTTTGTATCTCTTCTTTTAATGCAAAGGACAAAGTAAAAAAATATTGTTTGTCAAAAAAAAAAAAAAGAAAACTTAGAATCTTTTTATCCTTAAATGTTAGTTAGCTTTTTCATTCTATATTCCTATTCAGAAATAATGAATTGGGTTTTTATAGGCATTTTTGATGCCGCTATTGAAATAGCTTTTCTGGCTATATTTTCTGGTACACCACCCATTTCATAAAGGATTTTACCTGGTTTAACCACAGCTACCCAGTACTCTGGGGATCCTTTCCCAGACCCCATACGCGTTTCCGCGGGTCTTACTGTAACTGGCTTGTCTGGAAATATACGTACCCAAATTTTTCCACCACGTCGTACATTTCGTGTCATTGCTCGTCGCCCTGCTTCTATTTGTCTAGATGTGATCCAAGCGGGTTCAAGTGTTTGAAGAGCATATCTGCCAAAACAAATACGATTCCCACGAGAGGCTATTCCTTTTAGTCTTCCTCGGTGTTGTTTACGAAATCTGGTTCTTTTTGGGTTATAGTTGATGGGTTTTTTCTAAATGAGAAATTCCATCTCTACTACAGAACTGGACGTGAGAGTTTCTTCTCATCCAGCTCCTCGCGAATAAAAGGACTAATTAAGATATAGATGTAGTTAATGATTAATCCTATTAATCATGGTATTTTTTTTATTTCATCTTATCTCTTCTAAATTTGTGTATGTCTTTTTTTAAATAGAATCAAAGATGAATTTTATTTCTGTTTATTTAAAAATAACGTAATATCATCATTACAAATGTAGTTTTTGTTCGAGTTAGAATATTCTAACAAATCCTTATTTTATTTTATCTTTTTCATTGTTTTTTTCATCTTTTATTACTTTTTTGATTTGAAAAAAAAACAAATTTTTCGCCGGCGAATATTGACTCTTTCAATATCTATTTAAGGTTGCTGTTTATCCCCCGAGGTCTCAGAATCAAAATCAGAATAGATAATAAAGTTTCTGGTTTATTCCGCCATCCTGTCCAATGAATTACTAAGATTTCTTTTTCACTCGAATCCTATATATTCATGGGTTCCGTCGTTCCCATCGCTTCTTGATTAATCATTAGGCCTGAATTCTACAATGGAGCTTTTACATGAAATTTTGAATTTCATTTTTTTTTTTTTTTTGAGTCAATTTTCTCAGTTTTTATTGGCTCAAGGCTCTTAATTTTTTGTTTTCGGAACAGATTTATCTAATTATTATGAATGAATCTGTATTGATGCTTTATTACATTGCTTTTCTTACAGTGACCTCATAGATTTTCCAAATTGGAATCATATATCATTAATATTCAATTTTTTCACTCTTTCTTTCATCCTTCCATTTATCCGCATACTTTTTGATTACCTTTCATAACTTAATAATCACCTTTCTTTATTCTTTTTTTTTTAAGTCAGTTGCTACAATGATATGATCAGCCTATCATATCTTGACTAATTTTTTGGATCCAGATAATGCGAAGCAATGAGTTGCTTAGGTTATTTATTAATGCTATAGTTATTAGTTGCTTTTGTAGGTAAGTTATTTTTGTTTTTAGCGTAATCTAATCCTAAACCAACGAGTCGCACACTAAGCATAGCAATTATATCAAAGGAGTTTTGATGGAAATTTTTATTCAACCTTATAGAATTGCTTATTTTTTCTTAAACATAAAAAATAAGACTGCAATTTTATATTTTTATTACTTTATAGTGTTATACTACATAGTTTTCGTTTTTTATCGTTGGATAAAATGTAAAGACAAATAAAGTTTTTTTATTCTTCGTCTACGAATATCCAAATTTTTATTCCTAAAACCCCATAAATAGTTCGAACTGTATAGGAACAATAATCAATTTTAGCTTCAATTGTTTGTAAAGGAACTCTGCCTTCTCTGATCCATTCAACACGTGCAATTTCTTTTCCATCGATACGTCCTGCAATTTGTACTTGAATTCCTTTTGTATTCGCCTGTTCCGTTAATTCAATAGCTTTTTTCATTGCTTTTCGAAAAGAAACGCGATTTTTTAATTGGCCAGCT